TATGTAAGGTCTATGGGTCATCTCATAAAAGACAGTGTAATAAAGCATCAATACTAATTGATTCATACATAATGAAATATGAAATGAATCCTTCTTATAGATTATAGAAGAAAAAACTCAAGAGCTTCGGGCCAATAAAGACTAAGAAGGTTGACTCAAAAATAAATTGGATTATGAGCTTCATTGTAAAATTCTGACCTAACCATTTAGTACGAAGTGGTGGGGACGAAGGAACCTGTGAATGCAAAAGATTTGATTCAACAAATGAATCTTAATGATTCACTAGTTGGGATGGCGAAATGAACCAGAAATAAATTCATCTATTCGGAGAAATGATGAACAAGTGCTAGGACTGAAATAGAAGTTGCAAGAGTAAACATTCGCCCGCAGAAAAAAAAGATTTATTAGGACGCTACAAAAATTTTTATAAAAAGAAAAAATTTTCTAAAAATATCTATTCAAATTAATTGAAATTCAATTTTGAATCCTTTTATTTGCGAGGAGCTGGATGAGACGAAACTCTCACGTCCAGTTCTGTAGTAGAGATGGAATTCCGAAACAACCATCAACTATAACCCCAAAAGAACTAGATTCCGTAAACAACATAGAGGACGAATGAAGGGAATATCTTATCGAGGTAATCATATTTGTTTCGGTAAATATGCTCTTCAGGCACTTGAACCCGCGTGGATCACATCTAGACAAATCGAAGCGGGTCGACGGGCAATGACACGAAATGCACGCCGTGGTGGAAAAATATGGGTCCGTATATTTCCAGACAAGCCAGTTACAGTAAGACCTGCGGAAACACGTATGGGGTCGGGGAAAGGATCCCCTGAATATTGGGTAGCTGTTGTTAAACCGGGGAGAATACTATACGAAATGGGTGGAGTAACTGAAAATATAGCTAAAAGGGCTATTTTAATAGCAGCATCCAAAATGCCTATACGAACTCAATTTATTATTTCGGGATAAAAATGTAAAACCGATAGAAATGAGTCTTGGGGATAACAGAAAACCGCGGGTTTCTTTTTTTGGACAAAAAATATTTCTTTTATTTTATTCATCTTTTGCATTGGAAGAATAGACTCAAAAATTCATATGATTCAACCTCAGACCTATTTAAATGTAGCGGATAACAGCGGGGCTCGAAAATTGATGTGTATTCGAATCATAGGAGCTAGTAATCGTCGATATGCTCATATTGGTGACGTTATTGTTGCTGTGATCAAAGAAGCAGTACCAAACATGCCCCTAGAAAAATCAGAAGTAGTCAGAGCTGTAATTGTTCGTACCTGTAAAGAACTTAAACGTGACAGCGGTATGATAATACGATATGATGACAATGCTGCAGTTGTAATTGATCCAGAAGGAAATCCAAAAGGAACTCGAATTTTTGGTGCAATCCCCCGCGAATTGAGACAATTTAATTTTACTAAAATAGTTTCATTAGCTCCCGAGGTATTATAAAAGAAAATCAGATTCTGATATCTTTGGGGTATTTTATTTGAAAGAAATAGATTAATTCGTAGATTGTGTCTCACGCATATACCTTGAAAAATTCATATTCATAAAAAAAAAAAAAACACATGTTAATTATATCCAATTTTGAGGCACCAAAAACTTTAGTTCATCATGGGTAGAGACACTATTGCTGAGATAATAACCTCCATACGAAATGCTGATATGGATAGAAAAAGAGTTGTTCGCATAGCATCTACTAATATTACCGAAAATCTTGTTAAAATACTTTTCCGAGAAGGTTTTATCGAAAACGTCAGAAAACATCGAGAAAAAAACAAAAATTTTTTGGTTTTAACCCTGCGACATAGAAGGAATAGGAAAAGACCCCATCCCTATAGAAATTTTCTAAATTTAAAACGGATCAGTCGACCCGGTCTACGAATCTATTCTAACTCTCAACGAATTCCTAGAATTTTAGGCGGGATGGGGATTGTAATTCTTTCTACTTCTCGAGGTATAATGACAGACCGGGAGGCTCGACTAGAAGGAATCGGCGGAGAAATTTTGTGTTATATATGGTAATCCTTTTAATATCCAAATGGAATCCAAAACCTCTTTCTATTTGTAAAAAAAAAAAAGGGGCGAGTTGTCTAATATTGTTTCTCCTACATTAGTTGATACTTCAAGGGGGCTTTACCTGGAATGAAAGAACAAAAATGGATTCATGAGGGTTTAATTACTGAATCGCTTCCCAACGGCATGTTCCGGGTTCGCTTAGATAATGGAGATCTGATTATAGGTTATGTTTCAGGAAAGATCCGACGTAGTTTTATACGGATACTGCCGGGAGATAAAGTCAAAATTGAAGTAAGTCGTTATGATTCAACCAGAGGGCGTATAATCTATCGACTCCGAAACAAGGATTCGAAAGATTAGGTGGTTTTTATTCAATATGATTCGAGATGAAAAATTTCAAGAAACTTATTTTCTACCAAGAAATAGATTCAGAAAAAAGAGAAGGAATGACAAATATGAA